GAAAGAAAAAATTCTTTCTTTTTGGTAACCCCGCCAAGAATGTAATAGGGTGTCTCCCGATTGTTTCACAGAAACAGAGACAGTAAGGCTTAGATGTGAGATAGAGGTATGTGATAGATAGTTATCGATCTTGATCGTATATTTTTCGGCCTTTTGCTTATGAAAGGCAACAAACAATAGGTCTTACTATTCCTACATATTCCATTAGTAAGATTCCCTTGAAACTTCCAAGGGGGTAACTGTGTATCTTGCTTGTGATTAATGCTTCCCAATTCTACCAGAAATCATATAGGAACTTGTTACGAGTGTATTCATTGGATTGGTTCATCAATAGCATTAGGTCAGAATCCCATTTTGACTCTGCACCATTGATTCCACTATTATTAATGATAAATAATGGAATAATTCCTTCATATTCATAGAGATAGGGGACATAATTCACATGGATATAGTAAGTCTCGCTTGGGCTGCTTTAATGGTAGTCTTTACATTTTCCCTTTCACTCGTAGTATGGGGAAGAAGTGGACTCTAGGGGTACTACTAATTGATAATTGAGTTGAGTAATCGAATTGTATCAATTGTTTAATAGATCATTCTGCGAAGCTAAAAAAAAAATATACCCATTTCAAAAATTCTACCAGAATCCAGTAATATATGAATAAGAACCCTTCGATCAAACAAAGATTTCAATGATTTAATTCCCATGTTCGTATTTCCAAACTGAACACACATGATAGGAAATGGAAATTTTTTCCAACCGAATTCTTCCTAAATATTCTATTTCGATGAACCGGCCCTTACCAGAATTATGGATATTACAATGAGGAGCAACCAACCCCTATTTTTTTTCCTTTTATATAATTTATATAATATATGCCTATACTATTCTTCCTACATTGATTGTTTCGATAGATCTCGGGATCCATATTGAAAATAATCAGAAACTTAGGAATTAGAAGAGTTGACGTTCGATTATTTCAGATTGATCGGAATCAATACAAATGGATGTAGCGAAGAAATAGAATTGGAGTGCTATTTACATGTAGACATACGTAGATACATATTATAGATTGATCCATATCAAGCACATATCTTTATACAACTTTATACAATACAATAATAGATAGTGTGGTAGAAAGGTTCATATAGTTCTTTCTACCATACTATCTCATATACTGCTGACTCCAATCCACTCATTTCATTTAAGACTTGGGATTTGAATTCCTTTCATTTCTTCAATCATTGATAAGAACTACAAGTTTCATTCAAATTAATCATTTTGACTGACTGTTTTTACGTAGATGATAAGTAAAAAAGCAGTAGGAACTAGAATGAACAGCGCAGTAGCAATAAATGCGAGAATATTGACTTCCATAATCTCATCGTTTTTTTTTTTGCTTTGCAATAACTCGGGATCTAATCCCATAGAGATAATAAGTCTTTCTCCTGAAAATTCCATGGGATGGATTGCATCCTGATGATACTGAATCGGATCAATATCATGAATAACAATATCTGATCTATCAAATCGGATTCATCGTCGAGAATTGAATAGTATAACATAGGAAGATCCTTTATCCATACCGAATCCAAAATGGGATTCCTGATTCAATCAAGAATCCCATTGAATTTCTCATTTCCACTCTTTCTTTTCTATAACCTACCGTCTTCCTTATACAATCATCTGATGAGGTATTATCTAACCGGTGTTCCATTGGTCACAGACCCAAACAGTAGGAGTGAAATGGAAAAAAGGATGAGTTAAGTTCTAAGCGAAGTTTTTGTGATGATCTAATCTTCTTGGGAGACAGAGAAGTGTGATAAAAATGGGTCCCGGTATAAAAAAAAGATCGAATATTCCGATAAATTCACTATTTTATTTATTGATTTTGTTCTTTCTTCGATGGGGTAAAATAGGAAGAAAAAAATCTATTCATTCCTTCCCTCCCTAGAACAAGACAAGAGAGGCGGATCTTTGTTTGATCTTTTATTATATTAGTATCTTCTTTCCTTGGATTGAGGACTGAAACACATACATCAAAAAGAAAGTATGCAATTCAAATGAGATAGAGAAATTGTTTTCAATTCGTAATTGAGGTTACACAAAATCGGAGTTAGAAAAGGGGGTAGGTTTCATCTGAAAAGTACTCTGTCGCTGTCGGGGTAACTATATTCTATATTAAGTTAATTGTGTATCGTACAATAAACGAATACAATTTGTGCATGTGTTCCCAGAAAACATATGGGTACTCTATTTCATTCCATTGATCAGGAGCAATCGAAAAAGCCAGACCAGTACAGTCTCTCTTGGAATCCTAAATATGGTGATACCACCGATCAATTCAATCTACATATGTCTCTCTCCCATCAATCGGTACTAGTTGAAGTAATTGAAATTACCGTATTTGTTCGATGAGAAATGCGAAACGAAAAACGAAAGAAATAAGGTCCACCGCTGAGAATTCAATTCTGCCCCTTGCCCCCCCTTCACAGAAAATGGAGAGATGAATTGATGGATTCATCGGATTCTAGGTCGGGACTGACGGGACTCGAACCCGCAGCTTCCGCCTTGACAGGGCGGTGCTCTGACCGATTGAACTACAATCCCAGGGAAATGAGTTATACAGCATACATATTCTCATACATATTCTTATAATTTCTTTATATTTATAATTGCCGTGTTTTACCAGAAACACGAGTGATTGATATTCACATGGATATGAACTATAGTGAGAGTGACACGGATTACTAGTAATCCTGTGGTTATTGCCACACCGATTGATAAGATAATCAATCTTTCAATGAAAAAAAAAAAAAGGACTCTTTTTTTCTTTACTCCTTCTTCTATTTAAAGATTATTAATCTAGATCGTTAGAAAGATCAGAACGCGTGGGAACAAATGAACAAAGAAATAGGGATATAGCAGAAAAAATGGACTATTTATTCCTCTATATCAGGCATTTCTGGAGGACAAATTGGTTATATCATCCCCATGGATCGGCGAATTATTGGGCCGAGCTGGATTTGAACCAGCGTAGACATATCGCCAACGAATTTACAGTCCGTCCCCATTAACCGCTCGGGCATCGACCCAGGAAGAATCAATTCTAGGCTTATTGATAATCCATGATCAACTTCCTTTCGTAATACCCTACCCCCAGGGGAAGTCGAATCCCCGCTGCCTCCTTGAAAGAGAGATGTCCTGAACCGCTAGACGATAGGGGCATACCTGCCCGATCGCCATCATATTATGCTCATAGTATGAGCAGTTTTTTGGAATTGTCAATATAATATAATGTAATGGCATGACTAGATCCGAAGAATCTTTCTTGCTTCCACAATTACATAGAATTTTTGGATTGTTCATTCATGAACCATCATATATATATGACGAAGTATAGGATCCCCTCAGCGGGGATTTGTCCGACAAAAAAAAAGTCAAACCCCCTTTCTTCAATTTTCACTCATTGATTCGCTCATCGTTAAGACGAGATATGCCTCACTAACACTAAGCCAGGAAATTCAGAAATGATAGAATTTTTTTTTGATTGATTCAAAAAGGTGATGTAGAACTCGTAAATCTGGGAAGGGATTGACAAGTAATCGAAAAGATTCTTTTTTTTTTTTATAAGAATTCAGTTCAGGGTACGAGTCGAATCCTTCATCACATGATTCGATGAAATATTTTGGATCTATGTCGGATTGGTACATGTATCAATCAAGTGAATCTCGCCTCGATGGGTCAATAAAAGCAAAGCAATTAGGAGCGAAACAATTCATTGCATTGATATTTCTCAAATATAAATAATCATTTGATTTGACCCTAGAACTTCCTAGGTAAATCAAATGGCTTGTTCTTGAATGAGCCCCCTATGCATACATGTATATATGTACATATAGTCTATACATAGATACATGCAGTAGACTCATAGTGGTTAGTGGCCTCTTCATGAATTGAAGAAAATGGCCCTTTTAACTCAGTGGTAGAGTAACGCCATGGTAAGGCGTAAGTCATCGGTTCAAATCCGATAAAGGGCTTTTTCCACGAAGCTCCCGCCTTAGTCTTCATTTTTCATCGGAGAATAGAGATATTATTGATATTTGTAATAAAAAAAAAGGTAAACGGACCGCATAATGAGTTATCATTCTAATGAGTTATAGGTATAAAGTTGAACATTTGTTCATTATGATAATAAGGAATCCCACTTATTAGGAGGACTACTATGTCACTACAGGCTATACTCCTCCTCATGTTTCATTATTTATATTTTTGGTCCCGGGACATGGATATTCGAGATAATACCCAATCTCAATTATGAATCGACAAACCCAAGTTTTACTACTTCTCCATTGTTCCAATTAAATCCATCGGAAAAATTAGAAATCAAGAAAAGAAAAAGTAAGTGGACCTGACCCATTGAATCATGACTATATCAGCTATTCTGATATTCAAATTGGATAGAGATAAAATTGTAGAAGCGGACCCTTTTTTTTATTTCCTTGGACCACGCAAGAATTTGTCGATATTTCCGATTGAATCTTCTTGTTCCTGGATGCTCCATAGGAATAAATCGCTATTCCCTTCCTCCACAGAGAAACCATTTCTTCCGAGTCACAAGAGCAATATATTTTTCAATATATTTCTTTGATTCCAGAAAAAGATCAGTTTATATCTATATAGGATTTCGATATAGATATCAGATCATGGCTTCATGTACCAAATATTTCCATATTGATGCAGGAGAGCGAATGCGAGAAAGGGACTTTCATTTAAGTCTCCTATTATTTAATATTTAATTTAGGGACATGGACAAAAAAATAGGGAATTTTCCTTTTTTTTTTCTGCCGGATAAAGGTAAAGTAAAGAGGGAAATATTCGAAGTTTCTTTTTTTTTGGTTCGACCCGTGAAAAGATATACTCTGGAATTTTCGATTCATTCGAAAGAAATATAATAAAGAAGACAATAACAAACAAAAAATAATCCAAAAAAAAGGAAAGA